TTGGTGCATTATAAAAAAGAGGTAAAAAATACCGCTTCGCAAAATGCACTAATCAAAAAAGAAAATAAAATAAAAAAAAAATATATAAATAAATAAATATTATAACAATGAGAATTCAAAGACTATATTACCGACCGCTCTTGCGATCTGAGAGATATTAGTTAGCTTTTTCTTCTTTCATTAATAGTCCAACATCTTCGAAGTCAGTGGTTGCATCTTTACCAGTTGCTGATAACAAGACTTCATCACCTCCGCATGTGTCTGTCCAAATATTAGTAAGCTTATCATAGCTAGAACTGTGCTGCAATTTTAGAACAAAGAGTTATCTTTGTCTTTTTAGTCATTCTTTTTTTACAATCTGCATATTAGTTGGAGGACTAGATTCTGAAGTCAGCGGGAATCGATTATCATTCTTAATTATTTGTTAGATCTTCCAATATTTTTTTAAACATTTTTTTGATAAAAGCTTTTTTTTTTTTTAATAATACGTCCTTACCTGCTCCGGTTTTCCATTCTTTACAGTCGCATTTGAGTTTAAGCTTAGCTGAGGTTTTAGGAGGAGATTAGATCTAGAATGGTAGAGAGGAGCCATGCCGGCAGCAGGCTTTGCATCAGTGTCAGTATCAGTCAGATCTGGAATCCCCAGACACAGATTACCCACATTTGCACAAGCTGTTATAACACAGGTAAATGAATCAGTAGAAGGCTTCCACCCGGTTTCCACTCGTTTGGCCTCTCCATTAGGCTGTATTGGAAATTTAACTTACAATATAGTATTGCTTTCTAAGTTTTGTAATACCGCTGAACTTATCCATTGTAATAAAACCTAGATACCTGTCATGATTTCAGATTTCCGTTAAGTACTTTCTGGATTCACATAAATCTCCAAGTTGCATTACCATATTTATGTTGCGTATGGGACTCATATGCTTCATCACCTTGTCTCTCTTTTCTTTATTTATCTAAATGTGTCTGGTGATCAAGAATTTCAGTTTATCACAGTGAGAGTTTGATCACGTTGACACACTTCAACTCTTCGCCGGATGACCTCTATTTATAGTGAAAATTAAGGAACACTCTAAATAGCAATCTAACTAATCTAGTGATATAGTAGTAGCTCTATACATACATCAATGCACACACAAACGAATCGATCCCAGTCTTGAACCTCTCCAAATTATTCTCTCCTGCAAGCGAGGAATACCACAAGGCATTGTCAATATCCGTCAGTCCTCTATGGATATATCCATTTCACGTCAAGACATTTGAGAGTAGCAAGTAGCAACTACATTTTACTTCAGGTTGCTTTTGATTAGTTGCACTTTTGAGTTTTCAGTTCAATTCTCCTCGACCACCAAAATCCATACACAAGTACAGAAAGCTTTTTGGTTACAAGATTGTGATGGATGACCACCAAAGGTCGGATGGAATCCCAGTGACCCGCTTTACCCTCCAATCTATTTATGCTTCTAAATCTCCAACCCACCTCTTCTGTAGCTGTGATCCCTCAAGCAGTAGCTTGCACTCTAGGTGTTATACTTTTTGCACTGCCATTGGGGCGAAATCATTCTAATAACAGAATTAATCTAGGAGTACTTCATTTGCCAAGAAGAGATAAAGATGGAGTCGACTGCTATTATTTTGTTACGGGCCGAGTGGTTCAAGGCGTAGCATTGGAACTGCTATGTAGGCTTTTGTTTACCGAGGGTTCGAATCCCTCTCTTGACATCCACAAAGCCTGTGAGTCGTCGTATATTTGCTGGAGTCTTATTTGCGGTAACAGCTGAACTTTTTGGTTTCTTGGATTGGGTATGGGACTGGAAAGGAGCATGAGCCGGGGCTGTTGTATCCCTTAGGATGTTATGTGCTGCGAAACTGGAGCAGGAACCCCCCCTGTTGCTGCCTGGCATCGCTGTATCTCCAGTAAGCGTCCGCCATTTGTTTTATCTTCGTCCGACCGAAATAAGTTAAAGTGTACACTGAAACTAACCTCTCTATTGTCCTTACTAACGAGATGATTCACTTCTTCGTCGAGCAAGCTCCTCAACTTCAACGAGCTAGAGACACCTTCGTAATCTCTTTGACCTTTTCCTCCATCTTCAGAAAGGGGCAGTTAATGAAAGCTAGTGCATATAAAAAATGCATGTTGGTCGATGAATTTGTTTCTGTTACTTTACTAGACCACCCACATGTTATGTTCTTTTTTGTTATGTACTATTTCAGCTATCCTTTCTTTTCTATTTCTTCCTTAAACAAGACATACTGATTTCAGTAGTCTTTCTGTTCTCATCCCGCTTGTTCCTTTAGACTACTTTTAACCTTAGCCTATAAAAAGAATCCTCATCCTCGTGTGTTCTACCTTGCTTTCAAACCCTTCAAGTGAAAGATTCTCTCCTTTTGACTCAAGACTTTCAGTGGAAACTGCATGAACGAAGTTCTTTTGGAATAATCAATTCTATTTTTTTTTTCTTGCTTTAAACAGAGTCAAATCTATTTTTCAAAAGTCAAGACATAATGTAAAAGTAAAACACAATCGAATTTACCAGGATTATTGCGTTGGAACAACTTTAGCAGGGGGCACTGTTCGATTTGTCGGCGCACGTCAGGGGGGATCGTCATGACGTGGACCAGCGTGCCGGTCGAGGCTTTCAACTTTAAGCAGCTGAAACGGATGTTGACAACACCGCGGCCCTCTTGATTTTAGCCAACATTAGCTTAAATCGATCAAAGTCGTTCAAAGCCGCAGATCGGAAGAGCGTCGTGTATTCTCTTTGTCCAGAAGACTAAGTAGTGTTTTCGTTCTCAGTTCTTGACTATCAATCTCATTGGTAAAAACCCGTGCCTGGGAAAAAGTTTAGCTTATTTGGTTTTATAGTTTGTGCGAGATCCGGTCATTGAGAACAAGATATTGAAAGCTTCAAATGAAGTAGTCCGCTAAGGTCTGTCTGACAATAGAGCTTCCAGAGGCAAGCCGAAGCGGAGAATGTTTCTCCTAAAGAGTCTATTATATTATAGTAAGTAGTCTATCAAAGCACAAGGAGAATGGCTCTGACTAAGCATCTGGTGAGGGATCCGCTGGATTAGTAAAGCTCAGATGAGGAGGAGCTTCAGTCGAAGTTGCTGGGTTTCAAGTTGTGACAACTGAATCACGGTCGGATGCTCTACTTGTCCGGGGTCTCGTTCCTGAGGCTTTAATTCTGTAAATTTTGCAATTCATTACATGGATGAATGTGGGTATGCCTCCTCCAGTAAACTGAAAGCCTTTCGCTCACATTGACATTGACTCCGTTGAAGGAACCGTCGTGATCGTGCTTCCCGGGTTCCATCCATGTGTCTGATGAAGAATTCTTGGCTTTAAAAACCCTTTCTCACTGTACTTTGATAGTGAAGAAAGGATAAGCTTCACAATTCTTACAATGAAGAATTGCAGAAGATCAATTCTCAACCCAAGAACATTTCCGGGAGATACTTTTCGTGACCCGCGGAAAAAGTAATAACCTCCGCAGCATCTTCTACCACCAGATCGGCCAACACCCGTCCAAAACTCATCACCCGCATTTCTCCAACCAAACCAGCCATCAGAGCCACCATATCATCCTCTCCACCCCATCAGCAAAGATATAACTGTATACTTCTGTCATGGCAGCGGAATGGAGAAGGAAGAGAGAGAGGGGGGCAACTACCAGGTCCAGGTCCAGACATAGTAAGGATTGACAGACTGAGAGCTCTTTCTTGATTCTATGGGTGGTGGTGCATGGCCGTTCTTAGTTGGTGGAAGGTGTAGTTGCTGAGCCACAGCTCTCATGAGTTATTGTCTTGAGCAGCACCAGGTCATCACACGACTCAGAGCACGTAGGCTTAGCAACCCGGGAGCACTTTGGTGCTCGTAAACAAAATGAAAAGGCTTGGAGCAGAAGGTGGAGGTGCCGTGGCAGGAGGAGAACAAGCCGGCCACTACCTCCGTTCCCTCTAAAGTTTTTCATTATTTGGGGAGGCCGAATCAGACAGTGCTGTGATGAACAATGCTGCCGGTGCAGTAGCAACCGTAGCTCACAAGTAATGTGCTCAACAAGCTTAGCTGCATACATCCAATTACCACTAGCCTTTACGTCAGAAAGAGAAGTGACCCTAGCCCATACAAGATTAGTAAGAGCCTCGCCTACTGCTAACCTGATAAAATGAATCAACAACTAGTACCCCTTAGCCGGTGTGGGTAGTTCCCTATCCTTCCCCAAGAAGTCAGCAGATTCGCAAACAGGGCCCCCTTAGCCTCCTGAACGAGTTGACTTTGCTTGGTTTTGTTGGGTCAGGCCACTTTCGGAGAACTCATGAGAGTGACGCCGTGGAATCACTCCGTTTAGCCCAGTCACCCGGTGATCCATCAGAATCCTCATCCTGATCCTCCTCATCAAGAATATCAACCTTCAGAAAGGAGGGACAGGGATTCAAGCGTCATGTAGGTTTGGAATGCTGGGCAAGCGCCAATTATGCTGCTGCCAAAGCAGGAGTAATTGGATTCACAAAGACAGTGGCCAAGGAATATTCCAGCAGAAACATTAATTCCCCTTGACCATGGATCGGCTCCTTTGATTCTGATTGTTGTTGAACTCCACCAAGCTAAGATGTTGAACTCAAGCATGGAGACTCTCAGGTCGGGTCCTCGTTTGCCGAACCCGATTCATATACCTTGAAGATAGGTTGAGACAAGGCTTTTCTTTGACTAGGCTGAACTTTACTACTTCGACTGATGGAAACACTGTTCTTTCTTCTTCAATTATCATTTTGATAGGGCCTTACTGCGATTGAAATGCTCTTTCCTTCTTGGTCTGGTCTAGGCCTTCCTTCTTGCCTGTATAGCTTGCTATACAAAATGGTATTGGATGTATCGTTAAGTTGTGTCGAGTTCAAGCTGCTCCATCTTTTTTCCGTTACAGAAAAGAGATCCCTTCCCCCTCCAAAATAAGGAATATGAAGTCTGTGTGTGAGGCTGCGGGTACTATGGATCCTCTGACTCCCATTTGCTTTCCAGGTCTCGCCGGTCTTACCTGTAGGTCGTGCTGCGCCTTGAGATGGCCGCTTCCTGTCCCCTTGTGGGGCATCTGCTCCCGTCGCTCTGCTGCGTCTGGCCTGTCCTAAAGGCACCTTTTGAAGGCAAGGAGTGTAACAACATAGACGCTTTTCTTTCGTTCATAGGGCCTTTTCATCAGTTGCAGGGTTTGGTAGCCCCAAATGGACTTGGTTTTACAGGACCTCATCTCAAAAAGCCTAGCTCGATCTTGGATCATGCTATGGTTCCAAACCTAGCTCGATCTTGGACATGCTATGGTTCCCCTCTTTTTTGCTAAGTAAAGGGTCAGTCTCATGCGTCCGTTTGCGGATCGCGGTCTCACACACTAATTCCTACAGGTACCCGTAGTAGGCCGAACGACGGTACCTAAACCAATCATCATATCGGTCCCTAAGCCCCATTGCTGGAAAGGCTCGGCTTCAAAACCGTACGTGAAGCTTCCGCCTCATACGGCTCCTCTAAAGATGGAGGTAGGTTCCGCTCAGGCTTGTGCGATTAAGGTTGTTGTAGTTGTACACGACCATTTGCGAAGGAGCCCACATCACTACCCCTACTCCCCCCTACTATAGCAATATAGGGAGCCTCGTCTACACTAGAATATAATCTAAGCTGAATCAGACTTTACAACCAATCTGCCTATGCTAGGTTTACAGCAGCCATGGCAATGTCCCATTTCTCTCCAAGCTTATAGAGAGCTTGGGTTAGCGTGTGTTTCGTGAGGATGGAGGTTACTCACGGATAGAAAAGGAATGAACAAATGTGGATGCATTTTGATTTGAATCCCCACCGTCATTCATCATCAACCTGTATGCAGCATCTGCAACAGCAAATGGATGTGGACTCAGCTCACCGAAGGCTGTTCCGTCCTCTTGAGCTACCTGAAGCACTTCTTTCTGGGCCGTTCGACTTGCATGTGTTAAGCTTGTTAATCTTCCTTCTCAAAGAGCAATTTTGTGCTTCAGTTTGTGTTATTTCCTTCTGTTATTCAATTGATATTGAACTTCTCTTGCTATTCATATTTTCAGCATGCCTTTATAAGCTAGCTCCAGCACATTATCAGAAATAGCATTTTGATCACCTTCATCAGAATAAGAAACAACCATCAGCATTGAGAATGTTTCCCCCTCTTGAAGCTATGCACTCTGATAACTTTGCCACAATTCCAACTAAACTGGTGTGTTGTGGGGGGGGGGGAGGGGAATTGAGATAAGGGACAGCGATGTTAGAATCTTCTTTGACCCTCCGGTAAAGGGGGAAGAATTGGAGCAATGATTCTAACAATCGAAAGTAGATGTGCAGCAAGCACTGTTTGACAGCTCCTCCTTGTAGCACTTTCCCGTACCCAGTCGACCGGTGACACGAAGATTTGCGTAACGAACACTTGATCCAGTCAGAAGAAAATTTTCCTGAATAAACCCCAAAGTGTTGGGAAATTTGCAAGCAGTTGCTGTATTGTTCCTCTCATTCCTCGATGGAATCAAAGGTAATCAGTTCATATTCTCTCAACCGATGATGTGTGCATTTGTCAAAGGGAGGGGGATAATGCAGTATACAGAAATTAAAGATGCTGATGTTTAGATTACCGCATCACGGCACGCAGAGGGCAACGAATACTGATTACACCGGGTCAGGTCGTGTTGACCCGGCCCACCTGGTTCTGCCCCCGGCGGCCGGGTATAGGTCACGCGCTTCAGCGCTGATTGGTTTTTGTTGTCCTCAGTTGATTAATGCCTCACCTTGGATTTCTACCAGCTACTCCTGCAATTCCTGCAGCCTATGCTGCTCAAAGCCAAGTTGGTTATAATAAGCTAGTCCCTATCATTGGCAGATCCAGCATTCCTGAAGCACCATACAGTAACTGTGCCCAGAAAAGTACCTGCCATTCTTTCCTCCAAGTTTACTTAATTGACAAAGAAATTCAATTCTGTCTGTCTTTTACATCGGTCCCCGGATTCTGTTGCCGGGTTCTAGTGCGTTTTGAAGAAGAAGAAGAATAGAAAGAATTAGAGATGCGGAGCCACAACAAGCAAAAACATCTCCAACACGCCAATGGCTTGAGGATAAAGAAAATGCTCAATCTCGAAGACCAAGCTCAAGCTCGAGCTCATCATCCTCTTCAAACAATTTACAGGGGCGAGAAAGTTTCGAATCCATCTCCCGATGGACACTCCTGGTGAATCCCACAAGTTTCCAGGCATGGACTCATCTCCCCTTGCCACCTTATCTAATGCCGCCGGACACTCATCTGCCGAAAAAAAAATGGCACCCAAGGCCGATAAGAAGCCCGGTTGGCACATTAATATGAGGTTTCAAAACCCAATGCAGGGTCAATCAAAATATTCATGACCTCATTGATCAGAACCTTTGGAAGTGACCCAAAATTGTAATCAGCACCCCACAGGACAATCGCACATGCCACCTTCATTTAAGGCCTTCAGTTCAAAGGCTCAGTTGAGGAACAAAGTGCAAGAAATTTCAGAATTTTCTGATAACCGTTGGCAGGTAGTGTAAATGGCTGAGTCCATACCATTACGTAACACACAGGATTTGTCATTTTCTGCTGCAGATTTAGCAATCATTACCATTCTCTACCGCCCAGTTCCCGCCGGATCCACAAGTCATCCACCACCGCTCTCACTCCTTCGTCGGCCCTTCGCCTCGTCGGGCTCTACCAGCTCCGCCTTCATCGCACATATTTCTCTTTCTTCTCATTCTCTCCCATCTCTACCCAGGGAGAACGAAGCTTTTGAGAGGGTTAAAATGGGGGATTTTTATTTTTTTTGTGGAAGAAAAGCTAGATCTTGGAAGACTTTGTGTTATTAATTAGTACTGGATAAACAGTTAAATATATAAGCCAGATCTCGGAGTGAGGCGAGAGCGCGAGGAAGGAGGAAAATAGATAGAAGAAAGTGAACTTGGTTTCGAGTGGTCTCTGGTGAGGCCTGGTCTATGAGATACTCTGACCATTGGTAAAAGACAACACGTGCCACATACACCAGGTCCTTGTCAAACTCAGAAAATAAATTAAGTTGAATTCAATTTATTTATGCCTGGCAATGATATCTATCAACTTGACACACCAAAACACCACTTTAAATTCTAGATATAAAGTGTAGAATAGAACGTCAAGTTGCTGTTCTTGTTGTGACAGATCAAGTGAATCAACTTCGCCTTCTTCACCCACAACAGCAGTATCTGCATCAATCTGTTCTGAATTCTCAACGATGGGTCGTCGGCGTTGGCCAAATAGAACTGTTGGAAACACGGCCTATCCCCTGTGTGCCTTGCCATCCTAGGGGTTGCATGCATTGAGAGGATAGGTGGCAGTCGACATACTACGAGTGTCGCTTTCCTAATCCAAAGATAGGAGAGCACCCCTTCTCCCGACTTCCTCAAAGGCGTCTACCTTCACGGCCGACAGTCTCCCTTCTTGCTGTTGTTGACTGTGAAGTTGTGATCGCTTCGCTGTTTATGTGCTCTTGTTTAGCGATAGCCGGGATGCTGCTCTGAGAGATGGGCTCTAGCTCTCGTCTGAAGTGCAGTATCAGATTGCGGAAGTCCTCAACTATTTCCGACTTAGTGCGGTGATGTGCCTGGGAGCCATCGGAAGAGCGTACGTGTCTGCAGTTTTATCACCTTTCTTGCTGGATTGTGCTGACAACATTTGCAGTTGTTGTCTTCGTAAGCCCAAGTTTTAAAGCGTAAAATTCTGCTATAAGTGCAGTGGCTTTCGCCAGCTCCAAAATTCAGGACTTCAGTTTTTTGGTGGTTTACCTCTTTGAATTCGCAATTGAAGTCAGCAGCTAGATGTTATCGAATCAGACAAGATGTTGAAGAAGGTATCTGTCAAGTTCTTGCCAGCTTCGCCTTTCTCATTATATCCACCACACGTGTGTGATCCACACGAAGAGCAAGCACATTCAGAACATCATTGATGAGATCTGGGTGTTCTTGTTGCAAAGCTGTTCTCGATATCATCTATCGTCCTGATTCGGATCTGGCAGATCGGAAGATCTTCTTGTAGTGGGAATTGAATGCTGCAATGACTGGAGTTCAGACGAGGATTTCTCGAGGAAAAGGTATTCACAGCACTTGTGAAGTTTGGAAGAAAATAAGGCACTGAGTGGAAGTGAAATTCTTCTTTCAATTTACATTTTTGTTTCTAAGTAAGAGAATAAATCTTTTTCTCGAAGGATGAAAAAAAGGGGGGAAGAGAACTTTGGGTGGTTACTGAGGGTTGGCTTTCTGCATCATCGCAACCTGGTCGGGATCCATTCCCTCCTCCAAAACACCGAGATCTCTACACGGTACTTTGAACGGGGTACGCTCCGTCCAGCAAATCAAAGAAGAAGAAGTAGATGACACACTGAATGGTGTTTGTTGTATTGTGGAGATGGAGTTTAGTGAGGGAATGGAAGTGAATTAGTTTGTTCAGGCCGAATTCTATGTGTCGATACCACATTTGTCGCATTGTACTGTAACATATGCACCATGGAAACACATTAGAACAAGATAAAGAAAACCATCCCCATGGATTGCAAGTTTGAACTAATCTTTGTTTCTTGTGTTACGTTACTTCAATTGCAAACAAACCTACAGGATACTATTTATGCGTTCTTAAGATATACCTAGGATGAGTGATGTGGTTCTCTTGGGAAGAACTTTCTTGACCAAATTGCATCTACATAAAGCAATAGAAAGTGGATGAATGAATCAACTAGCAACTAATCACGATCGGTCATTTCCACTGTTTGATCCGTACTCTGCTTTGGTGTCGAATCTCTTCACCAATCTGCATTGTGGTGGTGCTACGAGATGGCGATTTATAGTATAGAAGAAAAAAAAAAAGAGAAAGGAAGGAAAAATAGAAACTTTAAGTACAGACGATAGGGATAGAGAAGGAGAAAGTTGTACAGTTGCTACCGTAAAACATAGTTTAGAAGCGATGATAAATGAATTGATTCTTCCAGTGGATTGTAGTTCGGAGAGAGTATGTCAAGCAAGACTGTGTATTGGGTCATTTGTTCCAACTTCCACCTTAGAAAGATGCTTCAGCTTGTACAGTTTCGCAGGTTCAAGAACACCTCCATTAGAATACTTAAGCACACATAAAAAGAAATTTTTAATGTTATGAAAGTCGTCATCTACTACTTGCATTAGCATGCGTCTCCCCATCACTTCCCCTAACACCAGCATGGCCGGTGTGCTGATCCTGCTGATACGATATATCCTCAATACTTTTCATTTCAGTACTTTTTAGCGGAAAAATTATTTTAATGGTGTTTCTTTTTTTTTTTTTTTTTTGAACGATTCAGTGTCTTTTCTTTTCAACTATTCTTCTTCCTTCCATCAGATTATGGCGCCTAGGTGGCAAGGAAAAAGACTAGCAAAGGTAGCAAAAGAAGGTAAAAATAGTCGAAATCTATTTTAATCCTACTTAACCGCTAAAGGAACGTAGTTGCATTTCTATTCTAAAAGGAGAGGGGTTGGCAGGCTACTTGATTGGATATCTGTAGATTTTATCAATTTGGACCAAAAGATAGGCTGCTAGTAAGGAGAAACTTCAATCTTCTGAGTATACAGATACAGGTAACTTCTACAACTTCTAGGAGGTTTAGAAGCATGTAGGAGTAGAAGGGGCTTGGTTAGCTTTTTTCTGGTGTTCTTACCTCTCAAATAGGAAGAGTCATTCACCCTCACACTTGCGTCAACGCCCAGCTCGACTGTCGGCAACACCTTCGACTTCATGAACACATCTTTGCGTAGTTCTCCTTCAGGAGCTGCCAATATCAGGCCGATATGTAACTTCTATTCCGGTTAATTTCTCCACGCTTAATGTCTCCTTAAGGAGTAGTGGGACCACCATTTTTGCTGCCGCTACTCCCTGTGTGCCTTGAACCGTAATACTTCTGTTGCAGGTCTTGTCTGCAGCACTCTGGATTTATTTACGCTTCGATGCAGTTCTTTTCCTTTTTAGACTTAATGGCATATGGCTCTTGTATAGGATGGTTGGTTTCTTTGAAGCTTGCATTGTCACATGGATGACTTGTTATGGAAAGCTTCTTGTCGGGAAAGTTTTTAGTGATCAGACCGTAGTCTCTAACACGGGCACTTCATTATCTTACGTTTGATGGGATCCGTCCTGAGCCACCTGGGTACGGTTATGACCCCAGATGCAATTTATGGTGTTGCTTGTCATTCCCCGCATCCCATATCGCTTAAGAGTGAGTGGACTTCGCCATACTTCAATGATCTCAGCCTACGCGTGTGATCGTTTGCTTTGCCTTCATTTTCTCTATACCCTACTTCTTTCTCTTCCTTCTCTGTCCGAGTGACCAGAACCCACTCAATCTACAACTAGCTCATTTCTCCATGCGATTCCAGCGCTCCTGCATCTTTGCCGGCTTCTTCCAGTACTTCATTGGCTCCGTTGGCTGACTTTACAAGGCCGAAAAGTCAAAGGACAATCTTGGTGCCCTTCTTCGCCTCATCGATCAAAGAACTCCTTCATTGTCATGCCTTTTCTGGGGTTGTGGCTGCTCATCATATTAATTCTGAATTAACAGATCCTTTCAAATCAAAGCTGTATTAGATTTTTTTCACAAACACTTGCACTGCACTAACAATGGCAAACAAAGAACTAAGGCGCACAATTTTTGGGGTCGGATTCCTTTCTGAACGAAGCTTTTTTGTTCTTTTATTCAGAATTCTACCCCACCCCCCCCCCCCCCCTTGATCCAACTGGGCCATTTGTCAGTACACTGAGGGCTTTGAGCTCAGAACTTGAACGGTTGAAGCCCAGATTCCTATATTAAGACCCTTTTTGGAATTTGACTGTGAGACGTGTGCTCTTCCGATCTGCTGTTCCGGAGAAGGCTGCCGTTGCGGAGAGGTCGTTGAAGAGGCCGAGGGAGAGGATACGTAGGAGCATAAGCCCCGCTTTTGTCGACCCGGATATATTCGTGGAAACTCTTGGTTCTCCTTTTACTTGCTTTGATGCTAATAAATACGGGACGCTTTTGCTGTGGATGTGGAGAAGAATATTTTGACCTCAAGCATAGTTACAAGGTAGTTATTTTCATTAACACATGCCACTGAACAACATACGGTTACAAACCTCTTCTTTCATTCCAAAAAGCCAACAGGTCTGAAATACCAGAAAAGTTCAAGTTACGACTTTGCGGCCTTGCTAAGCCTTTGAGGTGATAGTGTAGGGGGTGTTAGGGCAGTGGAGTTGAAACTCCGTGAGCCTATTCCGTACACGACGCTCTTCCGATCTCTTCTTCTTATACCCTTCTTGCCCCTTAGCTTCCATCAGTCAGTTTTCCTATAGTGATCCCTCTTCTTTCTCCTCCAGTTATAAAAACAGGGTTTAATCAAAAAGACCGGGAAGTGTGAAGTAAATTGCTTTGAAAATAAGGCTTGGTCAAGATCCGGACTGTGCGGTTTTAATGAAATTTCAACAATATGTATAAGAAAATAACTTCCCATTTTGATTTCTGTCTTCCTCAGTAAGAAAGCATTTTCATCATCTTACTGATATAGAAGAATGAATCAAAACCAATTCAATCAGCCAGTGCTAGTCCGAATTAAATTATATTATGAAATTAAACCAAGACTTCGCTAAAGGTTGTCTCGTCCTTCATTAAATCCAAGAAAAAAGTTATATGATTTTGCTCCAGGCAACTGAAGGGGATTACTACTAATATTAATCTGAAAAAAAGCAAAAAAATCAAATCTTGAAATATTTTTTTTGATGCAATGACACAGCGTAAAGTAGAGATTATGGCTCTTGGATTAATTTAAACAAATAAAAAAAAAATATGGCTGTCCAAACTCACATTGGAACGTAGACCATCACGATCGCCAACTCTCGTCTAGACCACAACTTCCACAAGAAGATTGAGGAAAAAAAAAGGAAGCAGTTTCAGAAGAATGGCGAGCTGAGCTTAGATTCATCAACTAACAGTTCATCCAACTCTGACAACTGCTCCTTTATTGAGGGAGATAGCAGAACATGTGGATCCAAGTTATAAAACCAAAAGAAGCAAGGGAAAGAGGTATTGAAGATTGTACACTTCATCACCAGAACGTGGGAGATGCACCCTTCTAGTTCGTGGTTCTGACAAAGGGAAGGAAATGGAGTCCGATGGATATGTTCCATATACTAATGAACTGTTTTGGGTAACAGTGGTTTGATCTTGTGGCTTGTACTCACATTCGCTTCCGATTTCTTCTTTCTTTTATATTTCGACCCTCTTCCTTCTACAGTGTTCTTCATGCTTAATTTCCCCTCTTTGAATTCTGGGACTTGAATGTTATTCATCCAAAAAATGCAACATTCTATTGATTTGATAGAATATATTTCTCTATTATTTATAGATCAGCAAATTCAGGATAAGCTCAGTATAGGAAGAAATTGATTCAGATCAATTCGATTTCTATTGTTATTGTTGAATTCGCATTGAAGAATCAAACAATTCTACAGTGAGCCCTGCCTTGGTCAGAAATGAATGTGAGGATTTGATTTGAGGTTTGTTGATGCGAGTGAGAAGAAAAAGGAGGGCCTTTTTTTTATTTTTTAGAAATAGAAGCTGTGTTTTCTCTCTTATGAAGTGGCAATCTATTTCTATGTGCTTTGTTCTCTTATGGTTTTTCGCTTGGAGGCTATGTGGTGGCATTTGCAAATATTATCGCGAATGCAGCATGCGGTTACTATTCCAAGGTTATTGCAGCGGCTAATACATATCCGGATCAGATATTGTTCATGTGTGTGGAGTGGATCCTATATGGTTGTGATATTTAAGAAGAGATTGAACTCTTTCGCTTCCTTTGAGAATTTCCGATGTGAGGTGTAAGGTTTCAAGGGGCTTTAGTATTCTTATAATAATAAAAGAATGATTTTTTTTATTTTTTATTATGAGTCATTCTTTACATACGACGATGCGGGAACTTCAAAATAAGGAACATCTTCCGGAGAAAATAGCATAACATACATCACAACATTCTACCTTGGAAATTTTTCTAATAACTTTTGCCTATCTTTCTTCAAGTGATCAAAACGGATCGAGAACGCATCGTCGATAGTTTGTTTTGCTGAAAACCGGTACCGTTACAAATGGTATCAGAGCTCAAGTGATCAAATTTTTAATTTTCTTTGAAAAATGCAAATATTTTTATTGTGTCCATTGATGCTATCTAGATTGGGTTAGTTTTTATCAATCGTTCCGAAGGTATGAGAAACTAAAGAGCAAAGGAACGAGGAAATCGAAAGGACGAAGAAGAGAAGAGAAAGCTCGTGAATGATAAAGCTGAACAGAGAAGAGGCGATAGGCTAGTTTCTTGATCGTTGGTAATCGTCTTTCTCAACGATTAGAGAGGTGCTTGCTATAGAATGAGGAGGTGACATGAGGATCTAGGAGTGTGAGCAGTACGACCTGAAAGGTTCCCATACTGTTTGGAGGGCAGGGGGCATTAATGCCAATGGATCGTAGCATCGGCTGGTTCCTAGGAAGGATTATGGTTCTCGGGTATCCAATCATCGCCGCCTCATAACCGGAGAGCTTAAGCCAAAAAAAGAACGAACCTGCCCCTATTCGGACGATGACTTAAGCCTAATAGAATCCGCTTTTCCCATACTGTCTGTTGGTCAACAATCAGCCGCAGCTCTCCTTTCCTTTTTCACTACTCGTACAGGATCTAGTTCTGTCTGGAGGGAATCATTTCTTGGTAATCACAATTATGCCTCAACTGGATCCATTCACTTATTTTACACAATTCTTCTGGTTATGCCTTTTCTTCTTTACTTTCTATATTGCCATATGCAATGATGGAGATGGAATACTTGGGATCAGCAGAATTCTGAAACTACGGAACCAACTGCTTTCGCACCGTGAGAACAAGATCCTAAGCAAGAACCCCAATTCTTTGGA